TTAATTGAAAAAATAAATACTGATCAGTTCTGTCTCAATTTGTATTTTCTTATGTCATAAGCAAAACACAATTTGAGATTAAAATCCCAGAATTGTTCATGAATTCGAAGTAAGTAGTCAATAGTTAATGGTTCAAATTTGTCGGCCGAAAATACACATTGGATTTCTCACCGGAAAAGGGCTAAAATTTGTTTAGCATTGTTTTTTTTTTTTGAATATGATACAATCCATAGTAAGAGATGGATCAAATCGAATAAATAATAAAAAAATAATAAATTAAGAAATAAGGGGTGTGTTTAGGATGAAAGAAAGCGGGAGTCAAAATGCAAGTACAATAAGAATTCAGTAATCCGGGATTCCTGTCATCTATTTTGAATCATTTTGGCGGCATGGCCGAGTGGTAAGGCGGGGGACTGCAAATCCTTTTTCCCCAGTTCAAATCCGGGTGTCGCCTAATTAACAAAAAAACTCCAAATCTCTTCTTCTCTTCTGTTCTTCTGATATAACTCGCAGAATTCTTCCCGGTAGAAGAAGAGGAAACAAACCGGTGATACTTTGTTTGATTCTAAGCGTGTGGTCGGGAGGCTTTCTAAAAGAAAAGATTGTGAATCCTCGTTCGCATTGGGGTTCAAGGAAATATTCTAATCTACTCGTATAGGGGATCACGACTTCACAATTTTCTTCTATTGCTAGTGGAGTGTCTAATGACTGGATCTTGAATCAGATTCTAGAGCCTGATAGGAAATTAAATTACTAGTTTTGGAAAGGCACGGAAGTTGCTTTATATACGACAGACTTGCGAGAATCTATAAGTGCTCAGATATTCAATCGAATTCTAATAATGATTGGAGGGATAATTTACTTTTATAGAAAAAGAGCCAAAAGAAAAGAATTACTTTTCGGCAACACCCAGTAAAACCCCTTACGATAGGGGTACGGATTAAATCAAATGGAGAAATAGAGGTCTGAACTAGATAGTGCTTTCTCTTTTTTAGTGATTTCTCACCTTCCGTTTTTATTTATGAGGGCCAACAAAAAAAGAATAGGAACTTGTATTCCTACATGTTCACCATTGATTCCACTATTATTAGTGAGGAATAATGGAATAATTCCTTCATATTTATAGAGATAGGGGACATAATTCACATGGATATAGTAAGTCTCGCTTGGGCGGCTTTAATGGTAGTCTTTACATTTTCTCTTTCACTCGTAGTGTGGGGAAGAAGTGGGCTCTAGAAGTGCTACTAATTGAATTGAGGCATCAACTCAAGTCGTATCAATTGGTTTAGAGATCGACGCATTTCGAACTATTTATTCCAACTAATCGGACTCCGGTGGGATAATCTATGATATAAATCATACTCTTTCAATCAAAGAGGCAATCAATGGAATGGGCTGTTACTATTTTTATAGATGAATACTGAGGAAGATCGGACCTTTTTTTTTTTTTTATTTATTTACCTCTTTACTCTTCAACGAGGAGGTCGTTTTGGTGAGTGTATACGCACTTTCTATGAGAAATGATATAGAAATAGTGGTTATCTAACGAGAGACTATGCAAGAATAAGAGCTTGCCTGGGGCGAGTCACATATTAGGCATTTCCCACTTGCTTTCTAATTTGAATTTGAGAAAGGTGATTTATGCTTTATCGACTTATTTCATATCATGATTTGGACGTTCTAAATCGTTGAGGTTTCCTCTCTCTTTCTTATTAGTAAAGGGGAAGGAATTCGAATCCTAAGATAAGAATTGTTTCTGATCGGACCAAATAGATGTAGCAAATTGGGTGTTATTTCAATGCATAGAATATAGAGAATTAATATACACATATATGAAGAGAATATTGTAGATTGAACTTAATCATTTATCTTTATTCTAATTCCAACCTTATAGACTACGTTTCTAGACTAAGAGATGCTAGTATGGTAGAAATAGATGAATCTTTTTTTCTACCATACTAGCTATCCCTTAGAATACCGCCGATTCTAGTTCACTCATTTCATTTAAGTTAAGACGTGAAATTGGAATCCTGTTCATTTAACTTCGTCAATTTTTGATAAGAACTCATAAGGAAAGTTTCATGCAAATGAAATTGAATTAATCATTTTGACTGACTGTTTTTACGTAAATGATAAGTAGAAAGGCGGTAGGAACTAGAATGAATAGTGCAGTAGCAATAAATGCAAGAATATTGACTTCCATAATCTCATCGGTTTTTTACTTCGCAATAACTCGGGATTTAATCCCCTAGAGATGATAAATCTTTCGTTTGAAAATTCAATTAATGAATTCTTTATCGATGATGTTGAATAGGATCGATATCATGAATAACAATATCTGATCTATCAAATAAATTCGTCGTCGAGACTTGAATAGTATAACATAGGAAGTTCTTTTATCCATAGCGATCCATACCGAATCAAAATTTTGATTCCGGACCTAATCAATCCAAGATTTATTTATTTAAATTTAAATCCGTTTCCTTTTTTTCTATAAACC